AAAAATTGGTAGAAATAAATTTCTACCAAAAAACTTCTAATATAAATAAACTTCTTACCAATAACCTAATGAAACAGCTTTATCAATAGGTAAACATGCTCCAATACCAAACCAAACAGCAAAAATAAAGCCAATAATAAAAACTAAACTTGCAATTGGACGGCGGAATGGATTTTGGAATTTATTTACATTTTCAATAAATGGTACTGTAATTAATCCAGCAGGAACAGCAGCCATAGCTAAAACTCCTAATAATTTATTTGGTAATACACGTAATAAATTAAATGTTGGGAAGAAATACCATTCAGGTAAAATTTCTAATGGAGTATTAAATGGATCAGCTGGTTCACCCATTTGTGTAGGAGCCATTACTGCTAAACCAATACAACAAGCAAATGTTCCTAAAATACAAACTGGAAAAAGGTATAATAAATCATTTGGCCAAGCTGGTTCACCATAATAATTATGGCCCATACCTTTTGCAAGTTTTGCTCTTAATTTTGGGTCTGTTAAATCTGGTTTCTTAATTATTGACATAATATTTCCTTATCAAAAAAATTAAATATAAATTACACAATTCAGATTAAAGAGGTCCTGAAATACCTTGTTTCCGAATCATTAAAAAATGTGTTAACATTAAAACTGCAGCAGCTAATGGTAAAACAAAAGTATGTGCACTATAGAATCTAGTAAGAGTACTTTGTCCAACACTTTCTCCACCACGTAAAACTAAAACTAATGGAGGTCCAATAACTGGAACAGCAGCAGGAACTCCTGTTACAATTTTACATGCCCAGAATCCTACTTGATCCCAAGGTAAAGAGTACCCTGTTACACCAAAAGAAACAGTAACAACCGCTAAGATTACACCTGTTACCCATGTTAATTCTCGTGGTTTTTTAAACCCACCAGTTAAATAAACACGGAATACATGTAATACTAACATCATAACCATCATACTTGCTGACCAACGATGAATAGAACGAATTAACCATCCAAAATTTACACTCGTCATAATATATTCAACTGATGCAAATGCGTCTACAACACTAGGTCTATAATAGAATGTCATAGCAAACCCAGTAGCAACTTGAACTAAGAAACATGTGAAAACAATTCCACCAAAACAATAAAAGATGTTTACATGTGGCGGTACATATTTACTTGAAATATCATCTGCGATTGCTTGAACTTCTAATCGTTCTTCAAACCAATCATATACTTTACCCATAAGAAATACTCATAAAAAGATTTTTACACAGTTAAGCACAAATAAAAACTATTAAGTTTTAATTAAATTATTTAAAAATAAAGGCGAGAGTGGGATTCGAACCCACGGAATCCGCAAAGATTCATCTGATTTCAAATCAGACGCAATCGACCAACTCTGCCATCTCGCCAAAAGATTAGTAGTAATACTAATCTTAATATAAATTAACTTAAGTTTCATAAGTTGTAATTCCACTAAACTTAATTGAAGCAGGATTTGGGTTTTTACCAATAGAAAACCCACGAGTATTTACTGATGTTCTACCTGGATTTACTTTTTCAGGGAAAACACCGTCTTTAGGATGTAAATACTGTACTTCACCACTTGGGAAAATTCTATAAATTTTATAATCATTTATTTTGAAAGTTCTAAGTTGTGTACTAAGTGCTAAGCACTGCTCTTTACGAGCTAAGTATAATAGATTTTCACCATTACGCATTATAGCTGACCCGCCTGTTGGCATCTCAAAGATTTGTTCCTTAGCACTTGTCCAAGTAATGGCATATTTTTCTTCAACTTCAGCTGCACGTAACCAGCCACCAGTACTTCCACCAAAAGTAGGAAATGGTGTTTTTAAATTTAATGTCATACGTAAAACCTTATTAAATATTTAATGTTCTATTTACATTTTAATAGAAAATTTCTTTTTTTACGTTAATTTTTTTTATTAAATTTTCTAGCGGAGAATGGATTTGAACCATTGACCTTCGGGTTATGAGCCCAACGAGCTACCAGACTGCTCTACTCCGCGATGAATAGTATAACTATACTACACTATTTTATAGAAATAGAAAAGAGTCAATAGTAAGAAAACTTAACGTATAAAAGTTTTTCCTACTATTGACTTTATTTAAATTAAAAATAGTTTAATTTGTAAAATTTAAATAAATAGCAAACAAAAAATAACCTATCATTAAAATAATGGTAAGATTATTCAAAAATTGTTCGGCTGAACTAGGGGATCCTAGTAAATTACTTTTTGCGGAAAAACTTGCAAGTCCCTGATTTTGTGGTGTACGCAAAAAAATAAGACCAATTAATAGTATACTTAATATTACCCAAATTATTTTTAACATAAACTAATATAATTTTTTTTTACTCAATTGTAGTTCAAATATTCAAACTTCACAATAATAATAAGATATAAAAAATGATCAATATTAAATTTGAATTATTACCCCCAAGGGAATTCGAATCCCTGTCTGCTCCGTGAAAGGGAGCTGTCCTAGG